AACAATAAAATACTCGGAAAAGCCCACATACGACAAATAGTTTTTTTTGCTGTCGGAAAAAAAAGAAGTCCCACTCCGATTAACATAGAAACTGGAAGTTGAAGGAAAGCTATCATCCACGTATATTGATATGTGTTTTCCATAAAAAGTTTTTAATTCTTAATTATTTATTGTTATTGTTTTAATTGTTAATTGTTTCCAATTCACCAGACCTTACCTCTTTTGAAAGGAAAAAATGAATATATGCACTAACTTAAACATAATTTTTTTATTTTCAGTTCGTTTTATACTTATTCTTCTTTTTTTTTAGTAAAATTTTAGGCGATTTTCCCATATTTTTTACCTAATTCTTATATATTTTTTTTTGAATAAACAATATTATCTCGAAAATAAATACCTAATGAATTAGAAAAGTAAAGATTTTTCTAAATACTAGATGTCTTTCACATCCAGCTATACCAATGAGTAATCTCTTAATTTTTTTTTATGGCAGTTCCAAAAAAACGTACTTCTGCATCAAAAAAGCGTATTCGTAAAAATTTTTGGAAAGAGGAGGGGTCTTGGGCAGCGTTAAAAGCGTTTTCCTTAGCGAAATCACTTTCGACCGGGAATTCAAAAAGTTTTTTTCTACGACAAACAAATAGAACAAGTAAGAAAACCTAACACATTGGAATTATTCAAATTGTCCCGATAAAAAAATTGACTCATTTCTAAAAAAAAATTCCCGAGTTCCATTTCCTGTTGAGTTAATCACTAGGAAATGGAAGTCATTCCGCTTTTAAAACTTCTAATATGTCGAATCAGAATTCTTCTAGTTACCTTATTAAAATAAATTATTAAATTAGAAAAAAAAAGTATTATTTTTTTTTCATTAAAAAACTTTCTTTGTTGGTTTCACTTTTTTAAATCCAATAATTTAAAATTTAAATCCAATAAAAATTAAATAAATCAAATAATTTAAAATTTAAATCCAATAAAAATTTAATAAATAAAAAAAGGTTTATTAAAACAAAAATGTTTTTGGGGAGGTTATATCCCTTAATTTTAATTCATAGTATAGTAGGACTTTCTAGTTTTAGAAGATTTCAAGCGAGGAGAGTCTAAAACGAAAATACACAAAAAATAAACCCCTAAACTAAAATAATGAACGTTCAAATACCTATTTGAACGAATTTGTATTCGTCAATTTGAATCTTTCCTAAAAAGCATTTCACCCAATTGGATTCTAAAATCTAGACGATTTGTTAGTTTTAGGGTATTATGAGTTCAAGATAAGACGCCGCTATGGTGAAATTGGTAGACACGCTGCTCTTAGGAAGCAGTGCTAGAGCATCTCGGTTCGAGTCCGAGTAGCGGCATGTCATCTCCAAAAAAAGTAAATAGATCCTATAATGAATTCAATTCCCGATTTCGATTTTATAATTAAGAGATTCTTTTTTTATGATATTTCCAACCTTAGAGCATATATTAACTCATATTTCTTTTTCAATCATTTCAATTATAATTACAATTCATTTGATAACCTTTTTAGTCGATGAAATCGTAAAACTCTATTATTCATCCGAAAAGGGCATGATAATGACTTTTTTATGTATAACAGGATTATTAATTACTCGTTGGATTTATTCGGGACATTTTCCACTAAGTAATTTATATGAATCGTTAATCTTTCTTTCATGGAGTTTTTCTTTTATTAATATAGTTCCGTATTTAAAAAAAAAAAAAAATGTTCTAAGCACAATAATAGGCCCAAGTGCTATTTTTACCCAAGGCTTTGCTACTTCAGGTTTTTTAAGTGAAATACACGAATCAACAATATTAGTCCCCGCTCTTCAATCTGAGTGGCTAATAATGCACGTAAGTATGATGATATTAGGATATGCGGCACTTTTATGTGGATCATTATTATCAGTATCACTTCTAGCCATTACGGTTAGGAAAAAAAGAAAGTTTTTTTCTATGAGTCAGAATTTTTTAAATTTAAATGAGTCGTTTGTATTTGGTGAAAGCGAATACATAAATGAACAGGATATTGTTTTACAAAATACTTATTTTTTTTCTCCAAAGAATTTTTACAGGTCACAATTGATTCAACAATTGGATTATTGGAGTTATCGAGTTATTAGTCTAGGGTTTATCTTTTTAACCATAGGAATTCTTTCTGGAGCAGTATGGGCTAACGAAGCCTGGGAATCCTATTGGAGTTGGGACCCAAAAGAAACTTGGGCCTTTATTACTTGGATCGTATTCGCGATTTATTTACATATTCGAACAAATATAAAATGGAAGGGTACAAGTTCATCAATTGTGGCGTCGATTGGATTTATTATAATTTGGATATGCTATTTTGGTGTCAACCTTTTAGGAATAGGACTACATAGTTATGGTTCATTTCCATTAACATCTAATTGAATTAAAATTCAAAAGGGAGTTTTTACGCATAGAAAAGTGTATAACACGTATCAAAAACTTTGTGTAAACTGTCATGAACCCGGGGAATCAAACCCCGGGTTCATGACAGTTTACACAAAGTTTTTGACTTAACAAAAGAAAAGAGAATAAGAAAAAGCCTTATTTTTGTTTTTTGTCTGTAGAACTAAATAATAAGTTTTCATAAAAAAACTATCTATAAACTATAAAATATATAAAAATAATTAGAATTAGATATAATAACTTCAACCTTTGATAGTGAAAGAACAAAATCGGGGTACATACCAATACCTAGTACGGGCAATAAAATTGAGATCGAAAGAAATAACTCTCGTGGTCCAGAATCAAAAAAAGAGGAGTTAATATTATTCCAATTGCCATTACAAAAGTAATTAGAAGTTTTGTCATTAAAAGATATTTTGAACTAGTAACTAATCCATAGGCTCCCGTTTTTAATAAGATTCCGGCTAGAAGCATACAAGTACTTTAATGCGCTTCTCCATGAGTATCTGGTAACCATGTATGTAGGTATCATTGGCAATTTGACAGCAAAAGCAATAAAAAATCCAATATCAATATAATATATAATAGAATTTCCAAGACCGCAGGATAGGACTGATTGGCTACTATTTCAAAATTGAAGGTTGGTTCAGTAGAACTATAGAAACCAATACCCCAGAACTCCCATTAAAAGAAAAATGGAACCCCCCGCCGTCTACAAAATAAACTTTATAGCTGAGTACAGACGTTTTTTTCCTCCCCATAGGGATACAAGTAGATAAACGGGAATTAATTCTAACTCCCACATAAGGAAAAAAAATAAAAGGTCCCGAGAATAAAATAATCCTATTTGTCCACTGTACATTGCTAGCATCAGGAAATGAAATAATTGAGAATCGCGAGTAACCGGCCAAGCCGCTAAAGTAGCTAAAGTAGTGATGAATCCCGTCAGTAAAATGGGTCCTATCGAGAGTCCATCTATTCCTAATCGCCAATGGAAATCCAAAAGGGCGATCCACTTATAATCCTCGACTAGTTGGATTAATGGATGATCTGATTGGAAATGATAACAAAATGCATAAGTCGTTAGAAGAAGCTCTAACATGGATATACATATAGTATACAAATGTATTACTCTATTTCCTCTATGTGGAAGAAATAAAATTAACGAACCTGCAAATATTGGCAAAACCACAATTCTTGTTAAGAAAGGAAAGTGATTCGTGGTAAAGACAAGATAGACTTGGGTCAGAAAAATCTGTGTTCAAAATATTTTGAACACAGATTTTGTCGGTAAAAAAAAATGGATTCAAGTAGAGTTTTTTAGAACGTATCAATAAGCTAGACCCATACTGCGAGTTGTTTCATGCCTTAAATAAACTCGAACACTCAAGAAATCCGTTGGACAGGCGGATTCGCATCTCTTACAACCAACACAGTCCTCGGTCCTTGGAGCCGAAGCGATTTGTTTAGCTTTACAACCGTCCCAGGGTATCATTTCTAATACATCGGTGGGGCACGCGCGGACACATTGAGTACATCCTATACATGTATCATAAATCTTTACTGAATGTGACATTGGATCTATACATTTTTAAACGTCATAAAATTTCGGTCTAGTAAACAAACTTATAAAGGAATTCTATATTTCTATACCAGACGAATCAATAAGTCATCAGAATAAATATACTTAAAATTTTTAATTTGTTTATTAGCGAGGGCCAAAATACTTTGATTTTTTATGTTTTTCCAACCACGATCATATCTTACTTTATCAAACCCGCGAATTGTTATATAATTTCTTTATTCAACAAATTTGAAAATTTGATTAGTTAATACGAGTTTATTTTCTGTTACGATAAATTGATGAAACAATAGCCGGTCCAATAGCTGCTTCAGCGGCTGCAACAGCTAGACTAAAGATTGATAAAATGTCGCTTCTTAATTGACGATTTTCAAAAATATCCGAAAATGTTACAAAATTTATATTAACTGAATTTAATATAAGTTCAAGACACATTAAGGGCTCTAACCATATTTCGGCTTGTGATTAATCCATAGATACCAATAGAAAATAAATAGGCACTCAAAACAAGTGTATCTTCGAACATCATTTTCCTTATCAATTTAGATTCATTTAAATCGGAAGAAAAATAAAATAAATTAGATTCTACCAAGTAGCGAAGAAAACAAGGGAATTGATTGTAATAGATGGATATAAAACTAAAGCCGTTCTATTCTATTTTAGATAGGAATTCGAGTGCAAGGATTATAACATTTATGTTCCCTTGATTCTATTTTTTATTTTTTTTTTGTTTATGATTTAAATTACCTTACCCATTTTCAAGATTTATTATTGACGAGCTATAGCAATTGCACCTATTAAAGCGACTAAAAGAATTATTGAACTAAGTTCAAATGGAAGAAAAAAATCTGTTGATAAATGAATTCCAATTTGTTGACTATTACTTATCAAATCTTGCTCTAGAATCTGATTCTATTTTGTAGTCCAAATGATCTTCCCATACCAGGACGTATCTAAAATGGTGGAAATTAGTTAAATAAAAAGACTTGTAGAAACTATTGAAGTAACCCGATCCCCAACGGTACAAAGATGAAAATCTTTGTAATATTATGAACCATTCATGAACATCACAGCAAAAATGATTAAAACATTTATAGCTCCTACATAAAGAAGTAGCTGCGCAGCAGCTACAAAATATGAGTTCGATAGAATATAGAATAAAGATATAGAAAAAAGAACCAATCCTAATGAAAAGGCCGAATAAATTGGATTCGGGAGTAATACTACTGCCAAACTTCCTAATAGAAGACCGAATCCCAGAAATGCTAAAAGAAAATCATGTATTGGTCCAGGTAAATCCATTTCATTTTATATGTAAAATAAATCTAAATTTTTCATGCTTTTGTTGACTTGACCAGGAAAAAAAGGAGTTATCCTAAAAAAGCTATAGTTCTTAATTGAATAAAATTTGAATGGGGGTGTTGTGTATTGATGTAGATACAATTAGTGCGCTATTCTTATTCTCGAAAGCAGGGGTTGAAACTATCTATTTTGAAATCATTATTCGAATAGAAATAGATTTGAAATCACAATGAAGTCACCACTCTTCTTTTGGATTGACCAAGTAAAAACCTCATTCCTTTAGATCCAAAAGCTATTTTGGATTTTTGGAAATGTTTTTTTGAATCAAGGTTTTATACATTTTTTTTTGTGGTGAATTCGAAGAAATTATTCGAATTGTGTAATCATCAATTATTGACACCGGTAACCGACCTAGAGCAATTTCATTATAATGAAATTCGTGACGATCATACGTAGAAAGCTCATATTCTTCAGTCATTGATAAACAATTGGTTGGAAAATACTCAACGCAATTACCACAAAATATACAGATTCCAAAATAAATACTGTAATTAAGTAATCGTTTCTTTCGAATATCCGGTTCCAATTTCCAATCAACAACGGGTAGATCTATAGGACATACACGAATACATATCTTCACACGCAATGCATTTATCAAATTCAAAGTGTATTCGGCCTCGGAAACGTTCCGATGTGATCCATTTTTCGTAGGGGTATTGAATAGTTACAAGTAAACGATTTGCGTGGTACAGGGTAATCATGAAACCTTGACCAATATACCTGGCAGCTCGTATTGTTTGTTGACCAGAATTCAACAACTGAGTTAATATAGGAAACATAGCTGAATATCTATAAATAATTTTACTTGTTTCTTTCTCTTGTTTGAGATAAGTTGGGAACATAGAAAATTATATTCCTTTACAGTGAAAGAAGCTGGGACGAAGTTGTTAATAATAAATTACCTAGAGAAATAGGTAAAAGAAATTTCCACCCAAGATTTAATAGTTGGTCCATTCTCAGTCTCGGTAAAGTCCATCTTGTTACAATAGAAATAAACAAGAACAAATAAGTTTTAGCTAATGTAATAAAAATACCGATTAGTGTTCCAAAAACTTGACTTCTTGGATTTATGTCAAAAAGCTCAGGAACGAATATGTATGGAATAGAAAGATTCCAACCCCCAAAGTAAAGAACTGTTACAAATAATGAAGAAATTAGTAGATTTAGATACGAAGCAACGTAAAATAAACAAATTTGATGCCTGAATATTCGGTTTAATAACCTGCTACTAATTCTTCTTCTGCTTCTGGTAAATCAAAAGGTAATCTCTCACACTCGGCTAGAGAAGAAATTAAAAAAATGATAAACCCTATAGGTTGACGCCACAAATTCCATCCCCAAAAACCATATTTTGACTGCGCTTCAACTATATCAATTGTACTTGAACTATTAGATAATCATAGTCGATAATAACATCACTGTTTCCATCGCTAGTACAAAACCGTACATGAGATTTTCACCTCATACGGTAGAGGTCGCAAAAAAAATCTAAGGACCGTTCAGCGTTATTTGATTGTAGGATCGATAGAGAGCAAAACGCTTATCCTAGAGCCTATAATTAGACCAATGGAATTATGTCTGCTAGATTTAAAATAAAAAAATGCTTCTGAATTGATCTTATCTTTTAAGAATTTTCATTTTTCTTTGTTGAGTAATAACTTTATCCTTGAATAAAAAAGACTTTTTATAATTATAAGAATATCACATAGATATTTTAAGTTATCATTTTTGATTACGAAAAAGAATTCGACATTGCGTTACATAACAAAAATTAGATTTCTTTAATTAAAAGAAATAGTTATGAATAAAAAAAAAGTTTCTGTTGCAATTCTATTCTTTCGAGTTTAATTTATTCCTATTCTCCTTTCTCAAAAAAGTGACATTACCAAAAGTAAAAGATTTATTCGTTCTTGATAGTTATTTACTTAATCGGTGGATAGGAAGATACTCTGGCTCGAAATCTGGGGGAGTACTTTTTAATTATTTCTACGAACTTAAAGACCCAATTCGAATTACTTTTTTATAAAGAACTATCCTATTGGATAATTTACAAAATCTCCATTACAGATCCTTTGTGTATCTTGGTCTTCCTAACCATCCACTTATTTTGTTAATCTCACATTAACATTAAGGTAATATAGCTACCGGAATAGCTAATAAAAACCCCATAAGTTTATTTTTTAAACCCGCTTCAAGCCATGATGACTAATCAACCAAGCTTGGGGTAAACAATCTCGACTGTTTATGTTTACTTTTATTTAATTCTTGTACATAGAAAATGAGATAGAATTCCCTTACTAGCCAATTTTTAAGCCGTTTTATTTCACTCATATAACTATCTGATTTAGTTCATCAACTCAAATCATTTAACTTTCTTTCTAGAAAGAAAACTTGGCAGAAAGAAAAGAAATAGGGGAAATTGTGTGTCTCGCCGAATCGCACGTAGAGATATTGATAATACACATAGAGTTTATGGTATTTCATAACTAATTGATTGAGCAGCAGCCCATAATCCACCTTTAATAATTTGATCCATATCCCGACATAAGACGGAGCAAGACTCGAAACAGAGATCCATAAAAAAACACCAATACTAAGATCGGATAGAATAAAGCGATAGCTAAAAGGAATTACTGAATAACTTAGTAAAATGGATATGACTGCTACAGAGGGTCCTGTGCTGAATAAACGAGTATCTCCTCGAGATGGAAGAAGATTCTCTTTGAAAAGTAGTTTTGTATCGTCTGCTAGAGCTTGAAGAATTCCAAAAGGCCCGGGGTATTCGGGTCCAATACGCTGTTGTATCCCTGCCGATATTTCTCTTTCTAACCAAACAATTACTAGTACACCTAGTGTGATTCCTAATACAAGAGTCAAAATAGGGACAAGCATCCATATGATCCCATAGACTTCTTTTAAGGATTCCAATCTGGAAAAAGAATTGATAGCTTGTAGTTCTGTTGTATTAATTATCATTTCAACGATCAACTTCTCCCATAATGATATCTATACTACCTAGTATTGTCATAATATCAGCCAATTTAATTCTTTTAACTAACTGAGGAAGAATTGGAATAATTTGCAAGTTGATAAAACCGGGTGGCCTAATTTTCCATCTCCAAGGAAAAACACTCTGATCTCCTATCAGAAAAATTCCCAATTCTCCTTTTGGTGCTTCGACTCTTACATAAAGTTCTTGCTTGGACAATTCAAAAGTCGGAGAGGGTTTTTTACTAATAAATAGATATTCAAAAGAATTCCATTCGGGGTTTTTTATTCTATTAAAGCGGCGGGTTTCTAAATTCTCATAGGATCCCCCTGGAATTCCTTCCATAGCCTGTTGGAGAATTTTTATTGATTCTTTCATTTCACTGATTCGTACTAAATACCGAGCTAAGGAATCCCCCTCTTTTTGCCGTTGAATCTCCCAATCAAATTCGTCGTAACACTCATAATGATCGACTTTATGAAGATCCCATTGTATTCCGGAAGCTCGTAGCATCGGCCCTGATAAACCCCAATTTAGTGCTTCTTCTGTGTCAATAATGCCTATGCCTTCAACTCGTTCTAAAAAAATAGGATTGCGTGTAATAAGCTTTTGATATTCAGCAACCCCGGTTAAAAAATAATCGCAAAAATCCAAACATTTATCTATCCAGCCATGAGGTAGATCAGCAGCGACTCCTCCGATACGAAAATAATGATGCATCATGCGCATACCAGTAGTGGCTTCGAATAGGTCATATATAAACTCTCGTTCTTGAAAAATATAGAAGAAAGGGGTCTGTGCCCCAATATCTGCCATAAAAGGACCAAGCCATAACAAATGGGAAGCGATACGACTCAACTCCAACATAATAGCTCTGATATAGCTAGCCCTTTTAGGTACTTGAATATTGCCTAGCTGTTCGGGTCCATTTACGGTTATGGCTTCTGTGAACATAGTAGCTAAATAATCCCAACGCGTTACATAAGGAAAATATTATATAATTGTTTGATTTTCCGCAATTTTCTCCATCCCTCTATGTAAATAACCCTATATTGGTTCGCAGTCAATAACATCTTCACCATCGAGAGTAACAATAAGTCGAAGAACACCATGCATTGATGGGTGATGAGGGCCCATATTGACTATCATGATATTTTTTCTCGTAGTTGGCGCAATCATAAGTTTTTTTCCTTAACAATTCTTCCATGCATTGCTTAAAGTCAAAAGAAGTTCATCAAAATTGAAACGACTAAGCTCAAATGGTATCACACTTTTAATTAACGAGTTTTTATCTCTCGAATATCCAACTCACCTATTAATTGTTTGTAGCGTTCTATATTTTTTTTTGACAAATAGTTCAGCAGCCGTTGACGTTTTCCCAAAATTTTCCGCAAACCTCTCTGAGATGAATAGTCTTTTTTGTGCAATTCCAGGTGTGAAGTAAGTTTCCTTATTTTAGTGGTGAAACTGAATACTTGAAATTCAACGGAACCTCTGCTTTCTTCATTTTCTTTTTGAGAAATAACCGAAATGAATGCATTTTTTATCATAAAAAAATTTGCCTTTCCCTTTTTTTTTACAGATATGGATTTTTCCGATCAATAATAATAATGCGATGAATTCGCATTGCATAGTGTATATACAATAATTTAATCCGAATCGAATTTCTTTATGAACTCCTAATTTTTTCTGAATTCAACTCAACCAATCCAATTGGGGATTAAATTTTTATAGGGATAGAAAGGGATTGGTACGTTTTCCCATCGAAGAATTTAGATGTAAAATGAAGAAAGTTCTGTTGATTCATTTCAAGATCTAATTGAAACATTATTCCTTTCATATTGAATACTAGAATGAAATGTGAGATAAGACATGTGATCCGTGTATTTTCTTTGCTTTGATATAACATACCCTATAATAATATTATTATATAATTATATTATTATTATATAATTATATTATAGGGTATAGGCTATATAGAAAAAGTCTATTATCTACGAATTTTCAATCGTGAATAGAAATGTATCCTTAACATAGTGAAACGACTGCCATTATTGGTATTAAACCAATACCGATTCATACAAGCCAAATCTTCTAATCTATAATTAGGCCAAAGAAATAGCTTTAATTTAATTAATTTATTTTTTTTATTTTTATCTCTCTCAAGATGGTTATTGTCATGTGAAACTTGGTTGCTGTTTTTTACCTTCTTTCCGTTCCAAAATAGTGTATTTATTTCTACTCTATTCTTTGTCTTTGAATTAAAATAAATTAAAATTCTCAATTTTCTACAACGTCTAAAGGATAAAATATTTTCAGGAATAAGCAAATCAAAATCTCTATTTGCAGTTATTCTTTGATGTAGTGAAATAACTTCAGCAAAATTATTCCTAGAACCATATCTTTGCTCTTGGTATTTTTGATTCTTTGGGTGCTTACTCTTATGAACCAAGGAAATACTTACGGTTTGAGACATAATAAGCTGTCCACCCGTTTTTACAGACAGACGAATGGGTTCTATAATAAATATTCCTTTTTTGATCAATTCTGTAAGAGTTAAATTCTTCTGAATTAGCATTATATCCAAACTCATTTCTCTTTTTTTAATCGAGGGTAGAGTAATTTTTTTTGGATCCATTAGTCTAAGCAGGAGAGAATATACTTTGATATTACTAATCATTCTTTGAGTCAAAGCATCGTCCCAGCGCAATTGAAAAAGCAAATAACGTTTCAGGAATAAAGCTAGTTCTGCTTCCGTCTTGTTTTTGTATTGTTTTGTCTTTTTTCTTTCTTCGATGTCTGATCTTGTATCATTTTCGTCAATATATTTTTGTTGTGAGAGAACGGATTCAAGATCCCCTCGGCTTGTGGTTTTTTTTTCTTCTTTATTTCGATGCTTTTTTTTTGATGATTGTAGAACTTTTTCCTTTTCATTGATCTTTTTATTTTCACTACTATTTTCATTTCTATTCCAATTTAAAAGAAGTAATTTGCTTGGTATAAACCAAGGTTTCGTTTTATATGCATTAGAAAGAAAGACAAATTCTGAGAAGAACCAAGGTTCAGGATTCCCTACGGTACCCTTTAGCATTTTTTCATTCATTCCCATCCAATCAAAAAATCCTTTCTGTGAGTTTGGTGGATTTATTTCTGGAATCTTAAGATAAAAAATATTTTTGGTGGGAACTTTTTGATAATTATTAGTACGAATTTGAGTAGTTTTATTTCTATTGGTATTGATCGTGATCCAGGCCTGAATCTCGGCTTTTTTTCTAAGATCAAAATTGAGAATTGTCCAATCAAAATATTTTATATCGGCTATTTTTTCGATATATAGAATATCGACCTTTCTTAGAAAATTTGTAATAGGGCTGTTCTTGAACATATAAAAAAGTGTTTCTTTAGGCGTGTTATAATAAATATCTTGGTTCTTTTTTCCTTTAAATGGAGATCTATAACAAAACTTTTCATAATCAAAATTAAGAAATTTATATGCTAAAAGATCATATTTATAGTATTTTTCAAAATTTTCTTTTTTATTTTTTAACGAATATACTTCAAAATTTTTTTTGAAAGCTATTAATTGGTCTTTTTGATCTGAATGCCATTTCCTTAAAATTTCCTTTTTAGCTACACGACGCCGATGTACTCGCCATTTTTTTGGTATTAATCTAGACCATCTGATCTGAGATAAATCGTATTGATAATGTCCTCTTAACCATTTTTTCCATTGAGTTATTTCATAACTTGGAAGTTTATTATCCCCTAAAACCATTTTCATTCCTTGTCTTTCAAAAGAATCCTTTTTTTCAGGCTTAAAAAAGGGGAGGATTCCTTGATATTGGCTAACAAATCCTAATTTATACGAGTTATTGATTTGAAGTTGTGATAATGTATAAAATACATATGCTTGTGACACGTAGGATAAGTTATAAAGAATATGTGAATTTTTATTTTTTTTATTAAAAATTGTATCAATTGGATTTTTATTTTTTTTATCAATTATTTCTTGTTTTCTTTGATTATTGTAAATGGATTTATCAATAATTTTTTTTGTTGAATCAAAAAAAAGTTCTGTTTTTATTCTAGCAATATTAATCATAGAGAAAAAAATATTTGTGTATATTCTTTCAA